AATGAAGTGCCTGAAAAAGGATTATCTTGATAGGATAAATCATGTAAAATCAATTACCTTCATTACATTAAATAGAATTAAACTATTTCAGCCAGTTTCAAAAACTAGTGTGCATCTTACACTTTAACGTATAAAAAGATAAGCTAATACATAAGCTAATGGGTTCATACCCCATGCATAGAGGATACCTCTTCTTTTTAGTGACCATTAACCTTAAAAAAATCCTTTTCCTATCATCATTGATGATAGGTTCCTTTATCTCCATTTCATCTAACTCATGATTTGGGGTATGAATAGGTTTAGAAATAAACCTATTATCATTTATTCCATTAATAGTAAATGATAAAAACATGATGATTAACGAATCATCAATCAAATATTTTATTGTCCAAGCCTTAGCTTCGACAATATTATTATTTTCGGTATTAATAATTTTAATAAAAATACCAGTCGGGATAGAAAAAAAAATAATCCCGTCAATTCTAATTAGTTCAAGATTAATAATCAAAATAGGGGCTGCTCCGTTCCATTATTGATTTCCTGAAGTTATAAAAACAGCAAGATGAACTAATTGTTTAATTTTAATAACATGACAAAAACTAGCTCCAATAACAACAATTTCTTACTGTAATGGTAGAGAATCGTTTATAATTACAATTATTGTAACCAGAATTGTTATTGGAGCCATTGGGGGTTTAAATCAAACATATTTACGTCAAATTATAGCTTATTCATCAATTACCCATGTTGGTTGAATAATTGGGGCAATCATAATTAATGAAAGGAGATGAGAGCTATATTTTATTGTCTACTCAATCCTTAGCTCTGTTATAGTGATAATATTCAACCAATCAAGTTTAATTAACATTAATCAGGTTTTTCTATCAAGTAACCTAAAAATAGAAACAAAATTAATTATCATAATAACCCTTTTATCAATAGGAGGTTTACCTCTTACACTTGGATTCTTACCAAAATGAGTTATCTTCCAATTTATAATAGATAACAATTTAATTGCATTAATCACAATAATAGTAACCATAACCACAATTACGTTATTTTACTACATTCGATTAGGATTCTCATCGATGATCTTTCTAAGAAATGAACTAAAATCATCAACTAAAATAAGTTACTTAAAATTCAACCACATTCTACCTACTCTAGTAATAGTATCAAATCTAGGTTTAGTTTTAACAGCAAGTCTAATTTTTACAATTTTGTAAAGGACTTAAGTTAAAAAAACTAATAACCTTCAAAGTTATAATTAAAAGAGGATCTTTTAGGTTTTAGTAAATAATATTTTACACCTCTAGGATTGCAGCCAAGAATCATCCTTGAATATAAAACCTGGAGAAGAAGGTTTAATACACCTTCTAAATAGATTTACAATCTAACACCGAATGACTCAGCCACCCCTCCCGCAACAATGACTCTTCTCAACAAACCATAAGGATATTGGAACATTGTACCTTATATTTGGAGCGTGAGCAGGAATAGTAGGAACATCTATAAGAATAATTATCCGAGCTGAAATGGGTCAACCCAGACCAATAATTGGAGATGATCAAATTAAAAATGTAATCTTTACAGCACAGGCATTCATTATAATTTTCTTTATAGTTATACCAATTATAATTGGAGGATTTGGAAATTGATTAGTACCACTTATAATTGGAGCACCAGATATAGCCTTTCCCCGAATAAATAATATAAGATTCTGATTATTACCACCTTCACTAACCCTATTAATTAGATCATCGTTAGTGAAAACGGGAGTAGGTACAGGATGAACAGTTTATCCACCATTAGCAAGAACTATTGCGCATAGAGGATCATCAGTAGATCTTGCAATTTTTTCACTCCATTTAGCAGGTGTATCTTCAATTTTAGGGGCAGTAAACTTCATTACAACTAGAATCAATATACGGTCCAAAAATATATCACTAGATCAAACACCTTTATTTGTTTGATCAGTAGCAATTACTGCATTATTATTACTACTATCATTACCTGTATTAGCAGGAGCAATTACAATACTATTAACAGATCGGAATTTAAATACATCATTCTTTGATCCAGCAGGAGGTGGTGATCCTATCTTATACCAACATTTATTTTGATTTTTTGGGCACCCAGAAGTCTATATTTTAATTTTACCAGGATTCGGTATTATTTCTCACATTGTGACACAAGAAAGAAATAAAATTGAATCTTTTGGAGCTCTTGGTATAATTTATGCTATAATTTCAATTGGATTAATAGGGTTCATTGTTTGAGCTCATCACATATTTACAGTAGGTATAGATGTAGATACACGTGCCTATTTCACATCAGCAACAATAATTATTGCTGTACCTACAGGTATTAAGGTATTTAGATGATTAGCAACCCTTTATGGGACAAATATTAAATTCAATCCAAACACATTATGAACTATTGGATTTATTTTCTTATTTACAATTGGTGGATTAACTGGATTAATTTTAGCAAACTCTTCATTAGATATTGTTCTACATGATACTTATTATGTAGTTGCCCATTTCCACTATGTACTTTCTATAGGAGCAGTATTTGCTATTATAGGAGGAGTAATTCAATGATACCCTTTATTTACAGGATTAACAATAAACAATAAATGATTAAAAATCCAATTCATAATTATATTCATTGGAGTTAACATAACGTTCTTTCCACAGCATTTCCTTGGATTAGCTGGGATACCACGACGATATTCAGATTATCCAGATGCTTATATATCATGAAACATAATCTCAACAATAGGATCAACAATATCAATCATAAGAATTATGTTATTTGTTCTTATTATATGAGAGAGAATAATTTCAAATCGAGCAATCTTATTTAAAAAAACGATATCAAGATCAACAGAGTGGTTACAAAATTTACCTCCTGCTGAACATAGATACTCTGAACTGCCGATAATTTCAAAATTCTAATATGGCAGATTAGTGCAATAGATTTAAGCTCTAAATATAAAGATTAAACTTTTATTAGAAATGGCTACATGATCACAAATTTATCTTCAAGATAGAGCTTCACCTTTAATAGAACAATTATCATTTTTCCATGATCATACAATAATAATCCTGATTATAATTACAATTATTGTAGGTTATTCATTAAATTACATTATTATTATTAAATTCAAAAACCGAAACATAATACATGGGAATACGATTGAAACGATTTGAACTCTTATTCCAGCTATTACATTAATTTTTATTGCATTACCATCATTACGACTTCTTTACTTAATAGATGACTCTAATGAAGCATTAATTACTATTAAAACAATTGGACGTCAATGATATTGAAGTTATGAATATTCAGACTTTATAGATATTGAATTTGATACTTATATATTAAATGAAGAAGACCTTAAAATAAATAGATTCCGACTATTAGATGTGGACAACCGAACAGTAATCCCAATAAATACAGAAATTCGTATACTAATAACAGCATCAGATGTAATTCATTCATGAACAATCCCTGCTCTAGGGATTAAATCTGATGCAATACCAGGACGATTAAATCAAAGAACATTAATAGTTAATCGTCCTGGATTTTGATATTTTGGTCAATGTTCAGAAATTTGTGGTAGATTTATACCTATTATTTTAGAAAGAACATCAACTAAATTGTTCATTAAATGATTAAGAAATCTTATTTAAGGAATTAGTTAAATAAATAACAATAGAATGTCAAACTAAAGTTACTTGATGTAAGTATTCCTTAAACATCAGATGACTGAAAGTAAGTAATGGTCTCTTAAACCAAATTATAGTAAATTAACATCTACTTCTGATGGAAATTAAATATTTAATCCCTCAAATATCACCAATTATATGATTCACAATATTCTTAATTTTCTCAAGAACAATAATCATATTCAACCAAATTATATTCTTCATATTTCAACCTAACAAATTAAGATTTTCATCAAAAAAATTAAATAAAATACAATTTAACTGAAAATGATAACAAACTTATTTTCAACATTTGATCCATCAACAAGATTATTCAACTATTCAATTAATTGATCAAGAACAATTATAGGAATATTTTTATTACCATCATTATTTTGAATCTTACCCTCACGAAATAACTTATTATGAAATAAATTAACACTAAAAATACACCAAGAATTCAAAACATTAATTGGAAAAAAATACAACGGAATAACATTAATATTTATTTCAATGTTCATTATAATAATATTCAACAATTTTATAGGACTATTCCCTTATATTTTTACTAGAACTAGACATATAGTAATAACATTTTCAATTGCTTTACCAATATGAATAACATTTATACTATTTGGGTGAATTAATAATACAAAACACATATTAGCACATTTAGTACCACAAGGTACTCCAAAATTATTAATACCATTTATAGTTTTAATTGAAACAATTAGAAATATCATTCGACCTGGTACACTAGCCGTACGATTAGCTGCTAATATAATTGCAGGTCATCTTCTATTAACATTATTAGGAAATAGAGGAACAATAATTAAATTCAATTTATTATCAATAGTAATTATTGCACAAATTTTACTAATAATATTAGAATCAGCAGTAGCATTAATTCAAGCATATGTGTTTTCAATCTTAAGAACATTATATGCAAGAGAAACTTACTAAACTTATGTTAACAAATCAATCAAATCACCCTTTCCATATAGTAGATTATAGCCCATGACCTCTAACAGGAGCTATCGGGGCAATAACAATAACAACAGGTTTAGCAAAATGATTCCACCTATTCAATTATAATCTTTTTATTACAGGAAGACTAATCACAATTTTAACTATAATCCAATGATGACGAGATGTTATCCGAGAAAGAACATATCAAGGGTTACACACAACATTCGTAATATTAAGATTAAAATGAGGAATAATTTTATTTATTACATCAGAAGTATTATTCTTCATTTCATTTTTCTGATCCTTTTTCAGAAGAAGAATCACACCTAGAATCGAATTAGGGGCCACTTGACCCCCTATAGGAATTTACCCTTTCAATCCATTACATATCCCATTATTAAATACAATTATCCTCTTAGCATCAGGAATCACATTAACATGGGCCCATCACAGATTAATTGAAAATAACCATTATCAAACATTACAAGGATTAATATTTACAGTAATATTAGGAATATATTTTACCTTACTACAAGCTTATGAATACTTAGAAGCAACATTTACCATAACAGATGCAGTTTATGGATCATCATTTTTTATAGCAACAGGGTTCCATGGTTTACACGTAATTATTGGAACAATATTCTTAATTACTTGTTTAATTCGACATTATATAAACCAGTTATCAGCAAAACACCATTTTGGATTTGAAGCAGCAGCATGATATTGACATTTTGGTTGAATTGTATGATTATTCCTTTATATTTCTATTTACTGATGAGGTAGATAAATTTTTCTAGTATATTTAGTACAACTAACTTCCAATTAGTAAGTTTGTAATAACAAGAAAAATAATTATAACCACATTTTTTAGATTAATAATCAGACTTTTAATCCCTACTTTAGTAATATTTGTATCAAAAACTTTATCAAAAAAAAATAATAACCGAGAAAAATCATCACCGTTTGAATGTGGGTTTGATCCAAAAAGATCAGCACGAATACCTTTATCAATTCAATTTTTCTTAATTGCAGTAATTTTCTTAATTTTCGACATCGAAATTGCATTAATTCTACCGGCAATAATTACAATAAAATCATCTAACCTATTAATCTGATCTATATCAATACTGGCTTTCTTAATAATCCTTTTATTAGGACTATATCATGAATGAAATCAAGGAGCTTTAAAATGAGCAGAATAGGGGTATAGTTAATTATAACATTTGGGTTGCATTCAAAAGGTATTGAATTATTCAATTACCCTTAAAATATGAAGTGATTAATCACAATCAGTTTCGACCTGATTTAAGGTATAAATTACCCTTATTTAGATTTAATTGAAGCCAAAATAGAGGCATATTACCGTTAATAATATCAATGAATAAAAGTTCCAATTAAAGAAATGTAAAATTATAGAGCTGCTAACTCTAATTATAGTGATTTAAACCATTAACATTTCTAATCTATATAGTTTAATTAAAACATTACATTTTCAATGTAAAAATAATATATTATTTATAGGTATACTCAAAAATATCAATTACCCTAACATCTTCAGTGTTATACTCTCAATCTTAAGCTATTTGAGTAAATAAAAACCATAAAAAAAATAATAAATATCCAAAAAATAAAAGTCAATAAATAAACCTTAAAATTAGAGTCATATCAAAAATAAATATAATCTATGAAGTAAATAAAATATATATATAACCCTTGTCCACCAAGCAACTCACCTCAACCAAAATCAATGCAATTAGAAACATGATAACCATAACCTAAAGGATAATAAATACAATAAGAAGAGAGATTTGGTATGAATCATATCAATCCTAAAAAATTAAACATAAGTAAGTAAGAAACAGAAAAAATATTTGATCCAAACTTAAAAGAATAAATTAAATAACCAAAATAAATTCCTATAAATACAGTAAATAAAACCAAAAATTTCAAATACATCGGAAGTAAAATTATATTAGGAAAAGGAAATACTAATCAAGACAAGAGACTCCCTCCAAAAACAGAAACAAATAATAAAACAATTATACTAAAAGAAATATAATAATTACTATCATCAAATCTAAAAACAGGAAAGTAATTATTATCACCAAATATAGAATAATAATAAAGACGAAAAGAATGAGAAGCTGTAAGGCCAGTAGAAAAAAAATAAATAAAAAAAATTAAAAAATTAACCCAACTTAATCTAACTAACTCCAAAATTAAATCCTTAGAATAAAATCCAGCAAGAAAAGGAAACCCACAAAGAGACAAAATAGAAACATTAAATCTAATTGAAGTCAAAGGTATAAAATAAACAATAGAGCCTAAATATCGAATATCTTGACAATTATTAACATTGTGAATAATAGAACCAGCACACATAAAAAGTAAAGCCTTAAATAAAGCATGAGTTAATAAATGGAAAAAAGCCACTTCATAATAGCCCATTGATAAAATACCAAATATTAATCCCAATTGACTAAGAGTAGATAAAGCAATAATCCTCCCTAAATCAAATTCAAAATTAGCACCTAATCCAGATATAAATATTGTTAAACAACCAACAAATAATAAAATTCAACTTAAACCCAAATCTATTAACAAAAAATTAAAACGGATAAGTAAATACACTCCAGCAGTAACAAGAGTGGAAGAATGAACTAAAGCAGACACAGGGGTGGGGGCTGCTATCGCAGCTGGCAATCATGCTGAAAAGGGGATTTGAGCTCTCCTAGTTATTGAAGCCAAAATAATTAAAATTAAAATAATACGCAACTCCCAAGAAAAAGGAAAAAAATCATTATAAAAAATATAATTTCAACTACCAAAATTTAACATCCAAGCAATTGAAATTAAAATAGCTACATCCCCAATCCGATTTATTAAAGCAGTTAATATACCAGCATTATAAGAACTAATATTTTGATAATAAATAACTAAACAATAAGAAACTAACCCTAAACCATCCCAACCTAATAAAATTCTAATTAAATTAGGTCTCAAAATCAAGAACATTATAGAAAAAATAAACATTAACAACAAAAATACAAACCGATTAATATTTAACTCACCGGACATGTAACCATTTCTATAATAAATAACCAAAGAAGAAATAAATATTACAAAAGACATAAAAATTAGAGATATTCAATCAAAAATTAAAGTTATAATAACTGAAGAACTATTTAAATTAAATAAATACCACTCAATTAACAATGTATAATCAAAAAGTAAAAAATAAACACCAAATAAGAAAACAGTAATTCTAAAAATAAACAAAATAGTAAATAATAAAGAACAAATAGGAAAAATATTCACGACCTAAAATGAATGAATCATATCACTGATACCACAAATCAATATTTTATTTAAAATATTTAAGTCTAAATACAAAACCAATCAGATTTTATAAACAATAAATTTAATGGTAAACAATGAAGTAATAAAAGATGATATTCACGAAAATAACCTAATGAATATCTATAAGAACCTCTATAATAAATACCATGTTGAGAATAAGAATATATATATAATGTATAAACAGCTCTAAAGAAAGATAAAACCATTAAAATAAAAAAAATCCAAAAAGATCAAGAAATAATCCCATTCAATAATCTCAATTCACCTAATAAATTTAATGAAGGTGGAGCAGCCATATTAGATGATCTAAACAAAAATCATCATAAACTTATACCAGGCATTAAATTAATTAACCCTTTATTAATCAAAATTCTTCGACTACCCAACCGTTCATAAATAATATTACTTAAACAAAAAAGACCAGAAGAGCATAAACCATGACCTAATATTAGAACCAAAGAACCAAAACACCCTCACCAGTTTAATCTTAACAACCCAGCAATTACTAAACTTATATGTGAAACAGAAGAATAAGCAATTAAAGACTTCAAATCAACTTGACGGAAACAAATAAATCTAACAACTAAACCCCCAACCAATCTAAAAGAGATTAAATAATAATTAAAATTAACTGTCAAAAACGAAATAATCTTCATTACACGAAAAATACCATAACCACCAAGCTTTAATAAAACACCTGCTAAAATCATTCTACCAGAAATAGGAGCCTCAACATGAGCCCTAGGAAGTCATAAATGAACCATAAATATTGGTATCTTTACTAAAAAGGCCAAAATAATAAAAATGTAAAACATTAAATAAAAAGAACCAAAATCAATTAATAAAGGAAAAAACATTCTACCCAAAAAAGAATTAATCCTAAACAAAACCAAAAGTAAAGGTAATCTACAAACAACTGTATAAAAAATTAAATAAATACCAGCCTGTAAACGTTCAGGTTGATAACCTCAACCTAAAATCAATAATAAAGTAGGTAACAGTCTAGACTCAAAAAAAACATAAAATATAAATAAACTCAATACAGAAAAAGAACAATAAAGTATAACCATCAAAAAAAGAATAATAAAAATAAATAAACGTGAATAATTTTGAGAAAAATAAATAGAAACTCTAGAAGTAATCATCAAAGAACAAATTCAAAATCTTAACAAAATTAATGAAAAAGAAAAAAAATCAACTCCAAAATAACAAGAAACTATATTAAAATCTACATAAAAATAAACACTAAACAAAACTCTAAAAGATAATAAAAAAAATATAGAATGAAAAAATCACCATAAACAATCAACTAAAGAAAGAGGGATCATAAAAAGAAGAACAAATAAATACCTTAACATAAAGACAAACAAAAAGAATTAAAAAAATCATTTCCACAAGAACGAATTATACAAACTAAAATACCTAATCCTAAAGCACCCTCACATACAGAAAAAACGAGAAAAATTACAGGAAAATAATAATCATAATCAATAATAAACAAGTAAATTAAAATAAACATAAACAAAGATAAAACAATATATTCTAATCTTAAAAGAACAATAAGTAAATGCTTACGTCTAGAAGAAAATACATAGATACCAGATAGATAGATCAACAAAGAAGTTAATAGAGAGAAATTTAACATTTGTTTTAATAGTTTAAATAAAACATCGGTCTTGTAAACCGAAATCGAGCAGTCCCACACTTTTAAAACTTCAAGGGTAAGAACTAATTCTTAACTTAAGTACCCAAAACTTATATTTTATTAAAATAACCCTTGAAATGTTTAAGCTATTTATTTCAGCAATATCTAATTCTATAAATCTATATTTCATTAAAACTAACCACCCTATATCTATAATAATTATTATTATTTGTCAAACAATATTTATTGGATTAATAGCCGGGAATTTTATAGAAAGATTTTGAATCTCATATATTTTAGTCTTTACATTCCTAGGAGGTATATTAGTGATTTTTGTTTATATTTCAAGAATTGCTTCAAATGAACTATTTAATTTAAACTTAAATAAAACAATAATATTTGGATTTATTACAATATCAATTTTTATATCACTAATTATCGTTGAATATATTATAATTAGTGATATTTTTAAAAATAAGGAAACGTCATCTATAAATTTATCAATTGATATTATAGAATCAACATCTTCATTAACAAAAATTTACAATTACCCTTCATTTATAATTACAATTATAATAATAGTTTACTTATTATTAACACTAATCGTAGTAGTCTATATTACAAATATTAATAAAGGCCCTATTCGGAAAATTAATTAACTAATGAATAAACCAATACGATTAAATAATCCTTTATTTAAAATTATAAACAGATCTTTAATTGATTTACCAGCACCAATAAATATTTCATTTTGGTGGAATTATGGATCACTATTAGGAATATGTTTAATAATCCAAATTATAACAGGACTATTTTTAACAATACATTATACTCCTAATATTGAAATAGCATTTAATAGAATTATCCATATTTGTCGAGATGTAAATAATGGATGAATTATACGAACTTTACACGCAAATGGAGCCTCAGCATTCTTTATCTGTATTTACTTACATGTAGGACGAGGAATCTATTATGGATCTTACACATTAATAAAAACTTGAATAATTGGAACAATTATCTTATTTTTAGTTATAGCAACAGCATTTATAGGATATGTATTACCCTGGGGTCAAATATCATTTTGAGGTGCAACTGTAATTACAAATCTTTTATCAGCAATTCCTTATATAGGAACAGATTTAGTTCAATGAATTTGAGGAGGATTTGCTGTAAGTAATGCTACATTAAACCGATTCTTTACATTCCATTTTATCCTACCTTTCATGATTACAGCTTTAGTAATAATTCATCTATTATTCCTACACCAAACAGGATCAAATAATCCTTTAGGAGTTAATAGAAACATTGAAAAAATTCCATTTCACCCTTATTTTACATTTAAAGATTCAATTACATTTATCAGAATAATTTCAATATTAACAGCATTATGTTTAATTAATCCATATATATTGGGGGATCCCGATAATTTTATCCCAGCTAACCCCCTAGTTACTCCCGTTCATATTCAACCAGAATGATATTTCTTATTTGCATACGCAATTTTACGTTCTATTCCTAATAAATTAGGAGGTGTTATTGCCCTATTCTTATCAATTAGAATCCTAATAATCCTACCGTTTTATAATATTTCAAAATTCAAAGGGATTCAATTCTACCCAGTAAATCAAGCAATATTTTGAATAATATTTATTGTAGTAGTAATATTAACATGAATTGGTAAATGCCCAGTCGAAGAACCATATATTTTAACTGGACAATTATTAACAATTATTTACTTCTCATATTTTATAGTAAACATCCATATAAGTTATTTATGAGATATCTTAATTAAAAAATAGTTAATTAACTTATAAGTAAGTATATGTTTTGAAAGCATAATTAAAGAAGTTCAAATCTTCTATTAACTTTTCTCAAAAAATTTCACTAAATAAATTTAAACAATAAGATTTTTAATCCACAAAAAAAGATTAAAAAATTTAGTGATAAAGGGAGGAAGCTTTTCCAAGCTAAGTATATCAATTTATCATAACGAAAACGAGGGAAAGTACCTCGAACTCAAATAAAACAAAAAACAACTAACCCTAACCTAAAATAAAAAATTAATATACAAAAATCCCCACCTAAGAAAATTAGTCTAATAAATATTCTCATAAAAATAATTCTAGTATATTCTGCCAAAAAAATTAAAGTAAAACCCCCAGACCCATATTCAACATTAAATCCAGAAACAAGTTCAGACTCACCTTCAGCAAAATCAAAAGGAGTTCGATTTGTTTCTGCTAAACAAGAAGCAAAACAAGAAATTAATAAAGGGAAACAAAAAAAAGCAAATCAACAGTAACCCTGATAAATTATAAAATCAAATAAATTAAATCTCCCAATTAAAACAATTAAACTTAATAAAATTAAAGCCAATCTAACTTCATAAGAAATTGTTTGAGCAACAGAACGTAAAGAACCAAGTAAAGAATAATTTGAATTAGAAGACCAACCAGCAATCATTGTTGAATATACACCTAATCTAGTACAACATAAAAAAAATAAGAATCCATAAACAAAAGAACACATATAAGTTAAGTAAGGAAAAACGAACCAAACAACTAAAGAAATTATCAAACTAAATACAGGAGAAAAATAATATAAGATATAATTAGATACAAAAGGAACAGTTTGTTCTTTAGTAACCAATTTTAAAGCATCACTAAAAGGCTGCAAAATACCAATAAAAGCTAACTTATTAGGACCTTTTCGAATATGGATGTACCCTAAAACTTTACGTTCAAACAAAGTTAAAAAAGCAACTCTTATTAAAACAAAAATAACCAATAACATAAAATTCAAGAAAAATATAATTAAATCAATACCTAAAATTACTATTTGTAGAATAACCTACTTAATTGAAATCTAAATTCAACACATAATTCTGTCAAAATAGTAACCTTACTAATAATCATAAATAAAGAAAATTTTCAAATCATATGGTCCTCTCGTACTAATACAATATCTAAAAATTTAGGATAGAAACCAACCTGGCTCACGCCGGTTTGAACTCAGATCAGGTAAGAATTCAAAGGTCGAACAGACCTAGTACTAAACTGATACACCTAGTACTAATCTTAATCCAACATGAGGTCGCAATCAGTCTTGTTGATAAAACTTTAAAGACAATTACGCTGTTATCCCTAAGGTAACTTAATCTTATAATCACAAATTATGGATCAAACAATCATAAATAAATGATACTAAAAATAAAGAGTTTAATTATTCTTCATGTCACCCCAACAAAATATAATCTTAATAAAATGAAATAAAATAACAGCAAATCAGTTATAAATAATATATAAAGTTCTATAGGGTCTTTTCGTCCTAAAATCAAATTTAAGCCTTTTAACTTAAAAGTTAAATTTTATTAATTAAAATTGAACAGTCCCCCCCTCGTCAAACCATTCATTCCAGCCTCAAATTAAAACTAATGATTATGCTACCTTCAACGGCATAATACCGCGGCTCTTTAAAATAATTCAGTGAGCAGGTCAGACCTTAAATTATAATCAAAAAGACATGTTTTTGATAAACAGGCGAAGAGTAATTTTGCCTAATTCCTTAAATCAAATTAAAATCATAAAAAATTCTATACAATTAAATATACTAATTCAATCATTATTACAATAAATTCAAAATCTATTTAATTACCTCAATAACAAACCTAAATAATTTATAAAATCATAAAAAAATAAAATGAACTAAAACGTAATCCAAAAAGATGGCCAGTTTAAAGCCTACTTTTAAATAAAAATAATAAAATTATAGAATAAAGTTACTAAAGAGCTTATCCCCTAAAGTATTAATAGGAAATTAATTAAAAATTAAAATTAATAAATAACCAATAAACCTTATAAAATTGAATTTTTTTCTTGAGGAACTAGATATATTAGGAAACGATTAACATTTCACTTCTAAAATCAAATTCAAAATATCTATGATACGATAAAAATAATTTGATTGTAAATCAACCTAAATCGAGAAAAATATAATCAACAAAATAATATTTATCAACCCTGATACAAAAGGTACCCTAAAAAAGTACTTATTAATTAATCAAAACCCAATAAATTCATTTACATTACTAATAAACTATAATTATATTAATTAATTCTAAAAAATACTTAAACAATACTAATAAAAATTAATTTAATTAAACAAAAAAAATAATAATTAAACAAAATAATACTTTAAAATCAAAACATACTGAATTGCACAGTAAAAATTTTCAGTGTAAATGAAATACCTTACTAAAAGATCTGTTCTGATTTCTTACTAGGTACACTTTCCAGTACACCTACTTTGTTACGACTTATCTCACCTAAATAAAATTAATAAACAAATAAAATAATGAGAGTGACGGGCGATGTGTAAACATTATAGAGCTAATATCAAATGTAAAAAGTAAAACAAATTACTGTCAAATCCAACTTAAATAAATATTTTCATAAAAAAGACTGTTAAAAATAAAATCTAATGTAACCCACCCACTCTTAGCCATATACTGCACCTTGACCTGAAATAAAATTCAATTAAAAATCAAGAAGATTATTAACCTCTAAAAAGACCTTCTGATAACGGAGATATACAAACAAAAACTAAGTATTACAAATCGTGTATTATCAATTACGTAGTAGGTTCCTCTGAATAGAATAAAATGCCGCCAAATTCTTTAGGTTTCAAGAAATTAACTGATACTACCCTAACAAAATTTTACAATTAAAATAATAGGGTATCTAATCCTAGTTTATAATCTAATCTTCACAGAATCAAAATAAGAAAATTAAACAATTACAAAATTTCACCCAATATAATTAAATTAATTTTCAAAAACCAATTAACTGAAAAGTCAAAAATATTTATTAGCATTTATTGTATAACCGCGACTGCTGGCACGAATTTTGTCAATACTTAATCAATTACTAATTCCAAAATAACTTGATCAATTAAATTAAATTAATACAAAACGAAACATTTAGTAAACAAAACTAGTATTTAATGTAAAAACAAAATAAATAAAAAAGCAAGAATAAAACTTTCAATTAATAACACAAAAATTCCAGATTAATCTAGAACAGATAAAATCATAAATGTTAGAAATATTCTAAGAATTAATTCAATTAAAACTCAATAAAGAGTGAAAAAATTAAAGAACTTTATAACTACTTTCATAAGGAGTGACCAGCTCCTTATCCGTTTCCTTTAATATGAAATTTAAAAGCGTCAGTACAAGAATTCATCGATTAACGAATTTCTAGACCTAAAGTAGTTTTTATTCCATTTAATCTTTTTTTTTTTTTATATCTTAAAAAAGATTAAATAATATAAGATATTTTTATAAATACCATTTCATAACTTATAATAAGTTTTATACTTAAATAACTTAATATATTATATAATAAATGATTATTATCATTGTAATCATTTATATTAGTATATTTAATTATATAATTATATCTATTATAAGTTAGTATATTATATCAATATAATGTTCACGTGAATTTCATGACACTTGTTTAACTATTAATAATAATATATAATATAATGTTCTATATTAATATAAATTCATTAAAGTTAAATATTTTTCTGGGCCCTAAGGGCAGTATATGCATTATACCTTTAGAGAGATGTATAATATATAATAAAATCTTATTATAAATAAATCTACCTTATAAGTATGTAATATTTAGTATATATATATTTATAATTAAATTATTTATATTACATCCGAAAGGTGTCCAACGGTAGATTTAGAACAAAATCATACAGAATTTAAACAATTAAAGTAAAATAAACAAATACATAAAAATCAAAGTGTCTTATAATTTATACATTAAATACAGAAACTAAAATAAAATTTTG